AAATATGGAAAGATAAAATTAAAATGTAGAACCTAGTTTCGAGTGATCTGATCGTGCGATACTTTTTTCGTTTTATTCAAGATTTTTTGGGAATGAACCCACTACTGAAAATCTAATTAGTTCGAATAAAATTTAAATAAAGGGCATTTTAAGGTCATTCATTCTTCAGCGATTCGAAGAACATTTCATTTTTGAAATGAAGTTACACAACATAGTTTTTTTATATATTTTATCTTTCTAATTAGTTAGAATCCTTTATATTTTATATATTTTATCTTTCTAATTAGTTAGAATCCTTTATATATTAATTTAAAATAATTTAAAAATTATTGTTTATAATCTGAATATTAGTTTTTTCAACTCAAGAGTTGTCCAATGAATCTGTTGATTCGGAATCGCGGGATAGAGAGACAGATGACGAATTGATTTCTTATCTATGTCACGAGATTTTTCTTAGTATCATCTCATCTATAATGATAATAATTGATGAATCAAAAAATTTCAATTGAATTTATTCTTTCAATTGGTATTTTTACTTATCCATCCGCGTATCTTTCTAAAATAGAAACTTAGGGAAGTGCTTTATAAACATATGGATAAAAATAACGTATTTCATTTAGCCCCGTCATGCCTACTATAACTAGTTATTTCGGTTTTCTACTAGCAGTTTTAACTATAACCTCAGCTCTATTTATCGGTTTGAACAAGATACGACTTATTTGATTGAAATTACTTGAATGCACAATTCAAAAAAAGAAACATTTTTGTGCTATTCCATATATTCTAGAGTTCTTTACCTTGTCAATTGAATTTGCAATTCTTGGTCGTCATTGAGATTCGTGGGCAATACAGATTAATATTTTTAGGATAGATATTACCTCTCCTTTTCCTCGTTCAACTAAATTGAAATGATTGAAGTTTTTCTATTTGGAATCGTATTAGGTCTAATTCCTATTACTTTGGCTGGATTATTTGTAACTGCATATTTACAATACAGACGTGGTGATCAGTTGGACCCTTGATTAATTAACAGATCTTTTTTAGATTGCCCTCCTACTTGCTTTATAGGAGGTCCAATTTTTTTTTCTGTTCAATTATTTCAGTGTAATTTTTGATCTAACAATACCAAGAATCGAATCACGCTCTGTAGGATTTGAACCTACGACATCAGGTTTTGGAGACCTACGTTCTACCGAACTGAACTAAGAGCGCTTTATTTATTATCAAACTAAATGCAACCCTACCCTAATATATCTTGCATACATATATTATGATATAGAATATCATAAAATTAAATAAAAAAAAGATTGATTCTGTATATGTATGTTCAATTTTTATGGATCTCAATTGATTCCTCGTTACTGTTCAGAAGATAAGTAATAGGTAGGGATGACAGGATTTGAACCTGTGACATTTTGTACCCAAAACAAACGCGCTACCAAGCTGCGCTACATCCCTTTCAATTGGTCTACAGTGTCATTGTAGAGAACCCCTGTCTTGTTTTCCACAATTTTTATTTATTTCCTCCATTGGTATACACAAATTATCTTGCCATTTATTCTTTTTTGTCTCATATCATAGTATAGCATAGAACATATATAAAATATAATAAAAAGACTTATATACGTATGTATGAAATAATAAATATGAAATCCGCCGTAAAAAAAATGAATATTTGGGGGGAATGTTGAGGCGGAAAGGGACATATTTTTTAAAATAAAAAGGGGAATATCTACCGAATTGAATTGTTGTACATTTCAATTTGAATTAGGAATTCCGCGTACAATACAAGTGGTTATTAATTAATCGTATGTAATACCATTACGTATTACATTTATGTATTACAAATTACTATAAAGTAGGAGGTTTTAAAATGCGAGATCTAAAAACATATCTCTCCGTGGCACCGGTAGTAAGTACTCTATGGTTCGGGTCTTTAGCGGGTCTATTAATAGAGATCAATCGTTTATTCCCAGATGCGTTGGTATTCCCTTTTTTTTCATTCTAGTTATTGACTTGGGAAGGGGTGAAGAAGATTAGAAAAACAATAAAATATCTATGACTAATCCCCTTCCCCTTCTTTTCTTTTTTTTTAGAGTTTTTAGACTTAGAATAAGTTAGAAAAGAGAAAGAATAAAAGTGGATTCAACCTCAGTAAAACTCGGACTCGGTGCCGGGTTCCAATTGAATTAATAAAAGAGTGAGAACGGAAACGGAAATGAAAATGGGATGGCTAGGGCAACAATATCATACAAGATACTTAAACGAAAAACTGTACTGCGATTCTAAATTTAGAAATCATTGTATTACTACTATAAATTTGATTTCAACGAAATCTTTCATAATTTTATTTCGAGTTACCAACTTATTTTTTCTTTCTTCTTTTCTTCATTTTGGATCGGAAAATGGAAGAGTTGCGTGAATAAAAAATCCAAGGGAGGTTCATGGCCAAGAGTAAAGATGCCCGAGTAACGGTTATTTTGGAATGTACTCGTTGTGTTCAAAACGGTGTTAATAAGGAATCAATCGGCATTTCCAGATATATTACTCAAAAGAATCGACACAATACACCAAGTCGATTGGAATTGAGAAAATTCTGTCCCCGTTGTTACAAACATACGATTCATGGGGAGATAAAGAAATAGATGGAACCGATCGTCTGTGTGTCACCCCCTTCCAATCCAAGGAAGATGAAAAATTACATATATTAGACATATTTTTTATTAAAATTAAAATATAAAAAAACCAAATCCTATTTCTTAATTCTAAATCATTTTAGATCCGATCGAAATAGTATTTTCGGGAATTTTGGGATAAGGAATAAACAAACCATGGATAAATCCAAGCGACTCTTTCTTAAATCCAAAGGATCTTTTCGTAGGCGTTTGCCCCCGATTCAATCGGGGGATCGAATTGATTATAGAAACATGAGTTTAATTAGTCGATTTATTAGTGAACAAGGAAAAATATTATCTAGACGGGTAAATAGATTGACCTTAAAACAGCAACGCTTAATTACTATTGCTATAAAACAAGCTCGTATTTTATCTTTGTTACCTTTTCTTAATAATGATAAACAATTTGAAAGAAGCGAGTCGACCGCTAGAACTATAGGTCTTAGAACCAGGAATAAATAGGCTTACTCTTCAATTGAATTAAAATTATAATCCAAACTCAACCGCGGATTGATGCTTTGTTTTAAAAAGACAAGAATCTCGATTTGATTGTGGTGTCGTAATAAAAAAAAGAATCGGGGAAGAAGAATAAATCTTTTTTTTATTGAACATATTTGCTAATTTTGAACACTTTATCATATTTTATCATACTAATTTCTACTCTACCTTCTCGGAGTTCATTCTCCAGAGAACTCCATTTTAAACATTCCCCCGGATTCTTTCCAATCTTTTTATTTTCTAATCTCATTGGAAACCATATAAAGACAATTTCTATTTAATATAGCGATTTGGGCAAGTATTTTACGATTAAGAAGCAACTGCTTCTTGTACAAATTGTGTATGAATCTACTATAACTGTAGTATACCTTATTATATCGAATTACTGCATTTATTCGAGCGATCCACAAATGTCGAAAATTTCTTTTTAGCTTACCTCTATCCCGATAAGATGAAGCCAAAGCTCTTATTTTCTGTTGAGTAATAGTTCGAGTAAGTCTTGAATGAGCCCCTCGAAAGCTTGATGCAAATAAACGAATTTTTGTTCTACGTCTCCGAGCTATATATCCTCGTTTAATTCTAGTCATTGAATAAATGAAATGCAACTTTGATGAATAACTAATTGATTTCCTTTCTTTCAGTTATTCCTTTCTCCTTTCCGAGTCTATTAATAACAAAACGTATTTTTCCAATGTATAAAATCAAAATTCCACTGGCTTTTGCTACTATAACCTTCCCGACCACGATTTCTTTTTTTGTTCTAGGGATTTCACCTTAAAATACGAAATTGTATTGATACTAGGTATCAAAAAAAATAGAAATTGATAAAGAAATAGTGGGTTCCTTCGTTTCTATGGTTACCTCTTAAACGGTGAGGTCCTCTCTATACACCGGAGCTCCTTCTTTCATTTCATCAATGTTATTGTTAACTTGTACAGTTCACCCTCTTTGGCTCTACCCATGAATTAGCTAGTAATCGGTCTTTCACAACGAGATCCACCTATACATTAACGGTATTTAATTATGAAGATTTGTTGGGTAGCTGACCCTCTTAGTCCGCTCTTGCAAGAATAAGGCCATAATCTTTCGGTTAAATAGGATTTCCTCTGCTTAATGGATAAGCATTTGTTACCAATGGGGGATTCTTTCTCATCTAAAATGGAAAATAGAGGTGATTGTATTTTCACCAATAGAAACCATAAATTTGATACACAATAAAAGGATACGATAAATCTTTTTTATTTATTTTTAGGTAGTGAACGGGGTTGTTCCGTTCATTCTATCCTCTTCACTGGTACTGATCACTGATACGGGAAAAATTTTGTACTTTCTTTTGTCCCGGTCCATGGTCTGAACGAGTCGCACATACACCCTAGTACATGTTCCTCGACGCTGAGGGCATCCCCGAAGGGCGGGCGATTTCGTAACATTTCTGATTGGCTGTCTTGTGTTTCTAATAAGTTGTTTAATAGTTGGCATGTTGAATTGTATACATAATGAGTTGGTTTAGATCAATCCTAACCGGATGATTATGAATTACTTCTCTATTCTATATTAATAGTAATAGAAAAGATTATATTAACCCCCCAGTAAGAAGATAAATCTAAAATTGCGGATTTGCGTGAAATCCCTGCTATTTTTTATTCAACCGCTACAAGATCAACAATTCCATGAGCTTGGGCTTCTGTTGCTGACATAAAAACATCCCTTTCCATGTCTTCGGATACAACCCATAAGGGTTTGCCTGTTCTTTGTACATAAACCCTTGTGATGGTTTCGCGCAGCTTCAGTAGTTCTTCCGCTTCCAGGATAAATTCTCCCGTTTGTGCCTCATAAAAAGAACTAGCGGGTTGATGGATCATTACCCTGATGATTTAATAAAAGGTTTTCTCTATCTCGCATGATATGATGGGTGAGTCAAAGATAATAAAAAAAAGATAGGATTAACAACCGTACAGGCATCCTTTGTGCATTGCATACGGCTCCACAATGGAATTCATTTTTTTTTAACCTTCCATCGAAGGAATAGAAAAAAGAGGCTCTATCAGACCCAGATCAGTAAATGATCCAATAACCACCCTTCCTTTTTTTTAGTAATTTAAAAATACTATGATGGTTCCGTTGCTTTATTATTTCGTTTGTTATTCAGCAATCCCAAGGTTTCTTTTTTTTCAATTTTTAAATAAATATAAATATTTCGTATTATTTCATAACAGAAATAATATTAAGAGTCTTCCGTCGTGAAAACAAAAAAGTTTGTGACGCTGAAAGAGGCTTCCGATAAATCAGATAAAATCAGAAATGCCTTTTATCTCATACTACTCTTTCGATACGTAATATAATGGTTTAGGTTTAGAAAAAAAAAACAATAAAAAAAATTCTCATATCGAATTCAAAGTGCCATGCTATTATTACTTAATATTCATATTTTATATTGCGAAGGCATAGTTTTCTTTTTTGTCTCAAATAAAAAAAACTCATTGGCGCCAAGCGTGAGGGAATGCTAGACGTTTAGTAATTTCTCCTCCGACCAGAATAAAAGATCCCATTGAAGCGGCTAATCCCATGCATATTGTCTGTACATCGGGTCGCACAAATTGCATAGTATCATAAATAGCTACTCCGGGTATTACCCATCCACCGGGAGAGTTTATAAATAAATACAGATCTTTGGTATCATCCTCTATACTGAGATATACCATAAGACCAATAAGTTGATTCGAGATCTCGCTATCAACCTCTTGGCCTAAAAAAAGTAATCTTTCTCGATAAAGTCGGTTGATTAGGATAAAATTGTATCCCTTAAGAACCGTGCGGGCACCTTTTGATACATACGGTTCAAAAAAAAATAGCGAAAAAAAGAATCAATGTTTAGATTCTAGCCTTCTTTAGAGGACTCTTTCTAACTTCTAATGAAGGGGCTTTTTCTTCCCTTCCATTTTTCAAGAAATATTAGTTTTGGCTTTTGACCGGGGGTCGTTTATCTATACTATAAATTTCAATAAATAAAAAACCAATTCATTAAATTTATCGAACTAACTTTTCATTGATGTATTGTTTTGTTTCATCGAGATAAAATTAAAATTGCGATGTCATTTTCTTGTTCCCGAATGGTCTTCTTCAATTCTTTTAGGTTTATGCTCTACTCCGAGTAAAGATCTGCCCCGATTTGGATTTGCACATATAGGACAAATGCCCCACCAATAGCATGTCTTTTTGCTACGACTTTTTTTTTCAATTTATTTCAGGCTTTTAACCAAATATTCAACCAACGTATTCATCATATTACTGGATTGATTAACAGTTTTATATCAATGCCATTTATAAATAGAATATGATACAAGTAGTAATCATAAAATAGATAGATTCCAAATTTAGTTTTTTCTAAGCGGAGCCTGGATACTTCATTTTATCAGTCCAACCAAGCAAACCATAAATTATTCTAATTGATAATATCAATCTGGATACCCCCCCAAAAATAGATCTAATTGCACTTCACGCTCCAAATTTTTGATAATTCAATCAATCTGTCTTGGGCGAAAGAGAGGATATCTCGATCGGGAGAGAGAACGGGGAAATACCATATGACCCAATATATCTGACAAGTCGCACTATACGTCAACCCACGATGCATCTTCCTCTCCAGGACTTCGAAAAGGTACTTTTGGAACACCAATAGGCATTAAAAGAAAAAGAATTAAGTACTATAAGCTCACTTTGATGTGGAAGCGTAACAACGGGTTATTGTCTTAATAAATAAGATGGGCCTTTATCGGATTTTATCTTTTAGCATATTTTATACAGAGATTGAATAAGTTCACAAAAAAGGAAGACAGAATGAATAAAGGAAAATTCTTCCGAATAGGTTTTTTGAATGATGAACAAATCCGTATACATTCACTCATATAAACATAGGATCAACTCCCATCCACCATTGCGTATTGGTACTTATCGAGTATAGAATAGATCTGCTTCTTTTTGTTCCTACGAATAGAATTGTTCCGTTATTACTAAAATATTACTAAAAGAATAGACCAAATATTAATCCTTTCGCCAACGGAATCCCCTGAGGGGAGGTCCATAGCATAGTTTTTTTTTCAGTGCAATAAAGTTAGATAGTGTCTATTTTTCGTTGATAAAGGGGTATTTCCATGGGTTTGCCTTGGTATCGTGTTCATACGGTTGTATTGAATGATCCCGGTCGTTTGCTTTCTGTTCATATAATGCATACAGCTCTAGTTGCTGGTTGGGCCGGTTCAATGGCTCTATACGAATTAGCAGTTTTTGATCCCTCTGATCCTGTTCTTGATCCAATGTGGAGACAAGGTATGTTCGTTATACCCTTCATGACTCGTTTAGGAATAACCAATTCATGGGGGGGTTGGAGTATCACAGGAGGGACTATAACAAATCCGGGTATTTGGAGTTACGAAGGTGTGGCCGGAGCACATATTGTGTTTTCTGGATTGTGCTTCTTGGCAGCTATCTGGCATTGGGTGTATTGGGATCTAGAAATATTTTGTGATGAACGTACAGGAAAACCCTCTTTGGATTTGCCGAAGATTTTTGGAATTCATTTATTTCTCTCAGGGGTGGCTTGCTTTGGTTTTGGCGCATTTCATGTAACAGGATTGTATGGTCCGGGAATATGGGTATCCGATCCTTATGGATTAACCGGAAGGGTACAATCTGTAAATCCTGCGTGGGGTGTCGAAGGGTTTGATCCTTTTGTTCCGGGCGGAATAGCCTCTCATCATATTGCAGCAGGTACATTGGGCATATTAGCGGGCCTATTCCATCTTAGTGTTCGTCCGCCCCAACGTCTATACAAAGGATTACGTATGGGAAATATAGAAACCGTCCTTTCGAGTAGTATCGCTGCTGTCTTTTTTGCAGCTTTTGTTGTTGCTGGAACTATGTGGTATGGTTCAGCAACAACCCCGATTGAATTATTTGGGCCCACTCGTTATCAATGGGATCAGGGATACTTTCAGCAAGAAATATATCGAAGAGTCGGTGCCGGGCTAGCCGAAAATAAAAGTTTATCAGAAGATTGGTCTAAAATTCCAGAAAAATTAGCTTTTTACGATTATATCGGTAATAATCCCGCAAAAGGTGGATTATTCAGAGCGGGTTCCATGGACAACGGGGATGGAATAGCTGTTGGGTGGTTAGGACACCCTGTTTTTAAAGATAAAGAAGGGCGCGAACTTTTTGTACGTCGTATGCCGACTTTTTTTGAAACATTTCCGGTTGTTTTGGTAGACGGAGACGGAATTGTTAGAGCCGATGTTCCTTTTAGAAGAGCAGAATCGAAGTATAGTGTTGAACAGGTCGGTGTAACTGTTGAGTTCTACGGCGGTGAACTCAATGGAGTGAGTTATAGTGATCCTGCTACTGTGAAAAAATATGCTAGACGTGCTCAATTGGGTGAAATTTTTGAATTAGATCGTGCTACTTTGAAATCCGATGGGGTTTTTCGTAGCAGTCCAAGGGGTTGGTTTACTTTTGGGCATGCTTCGTTTGCTTTGCTCTTCTTCTTCGGACACATTTGGCATGGTGCTAGAACCTTGTTCAGAGATGTCTTTGCTGGGATTGACCCAGATTTAGATGCTCAAGTAGAATTTGGGGCATTCCAAAAACTTGGAGATCCTACTACAAGAAGACAGGTAGTCTGATACAAGATTGCTCTGTTCCCTTTTGCCTTTATTTTTTGATTTGCCATAGGTAGGGTACCGGATAAATCTTTATTCGGATTGCTGACTTTTCGTTTCTTTGACTCTTGTCTTGGTCTTTTTTTTTATCCGGAAAAAGATCCCAACTAAACAGGTATGGAAGCTATAATTGTAAACCGAAATCAAATCTATGGAAGCATTGGTTTATACATTCCTCTTAGTCTCGACTCTAGGAATAATTTTTTTCGCTATCTTTTTTCGCGAACCACCTAAAGTTCCAACTAAAAAGATGAAATGATTTCTCATTATCTCAATTGAAGTAACGAGCCTCACAATATTGTGAGGCTCGTTACTTCAACTAGTCCCCGTGTTCCTCGAATGGATCTCTTAGTTGTTGAGAGGGTTGCCCAAAAGCAGTATATAAGGCATACCCAGTAAAACTTACAAGTAAACCAGATATAGAGATGGCAACTAGGGTTGCTGTTTCCATTATTATATAATTTCAAGACCACAATGGATCTACGATAAGATCATTTATTTACAATGGAATGGTATACAAAGTCAACAGATCTCACTGAATAAAAAAAAATAGGATTTATGGCTACACAAACCGTTGAGGATAGTTCTAGATCTGGTCCAAGACGAACTATTGTAGGGGATTTATTGAAACCATTGAATTCGGAATATGGTAAAGTGGCTCCTGGGTGGGGAACTACGCCTTTGATGGGTGTCGCGATGGCTCTATTTGCGATATTCCTATCTATTATTTTGGAGATTTATAATTCTTCCATTTTACTGGACGGAATTTCAATGAATTAGATTCGCTTCACAAGAACCCCTAAATAAACTTTTCAATAAAAAGTAAGTATGTGGGTCTCTGCTTTTTAGCCCACTCTTTTTTGGTAGTTCGATCGTGGAATTTATTTTTTCTGTATTTCCGGAATATGAGTGTGTGACTTGTTATAATTGATTCTATGGATACGACAGAGAAAAGGTTGATCATCTTGATCAAGATGATTTTATCTCGTTGGATATTCAGTCTAGGCTAGTATCTGGAGCACAGAATATATGAAATAGATTACAAAATATTAGAACAAATATTAGAACTATGATTCATACTTATCAGACCTCGTGGCCGGACTCCGATAAAAA